ACTCCAATTCTTTTACCCATTAACATCTTAGAAGATTTCACAAAACCTTTATCACTTAGCTTTAGGCTTTTCGGGAATATATTAGCTGATGAATTGGTAGTTGTTGTTCTTGTTTCTTTAGTACCTTTAGTGGTTCCTATACCAGTTATGTTCCTTGGATTATTTACAAGTGGTATTCAAGCTCTTATTTTTGCAACTTTAGCTGCGGCTTATATAGGAGAATCCATGGAGGGTCATCATTGACTAGTCGTTTTTTTCTTAGCGTAGCCAGTATGCCTGGCTCAAGATAATCTATTTAAGTCACATAAAATATGCTAGATTACCATCTAGCATCTAAAGTACCAAAACAACAAAGAATAGCAAAAAAGATTACGATAGAAGGGAATTGTTGTAAAAAAAAGGGGGGAGAGAGATCGAAAAGATCTCTTTCCTAAACTTTAGGTTTGGCCCTTTATATCATACCTCCCTCCAATGAATATTCTATATTCTTCAGCCAATCCCAATAGTAAATAGTAGTAGTTATAATTTGAATAAGAATTCTTAGGGTATTATGATGTGCAATTTCAAAAAAAAGATCTTCTATGGAACAATTAACCATTTCAGTGGATTTCATTCAACTCAACAACGATTGACCAAAAGAAAATTAGATTAAACTAAACAATCAAATTAGAATTGTATGGACTTAGATTAATCAAATACTGATATTGATATTTCTACACACTAATTTGGCATTCCGCATAATGAATCCGTCTATTTAGATTTAGATACTGTATCTATGTGCGATAATGATAACTAAAAGAGTTTCGTTTACAAAAAAGTGAGAGTCAAAAAAAGTTTAGTTAGGAGAGGGAGTCAAACTAAGTATATTAAATCTAATGGCTATAAGCCAACTTTTGTGGATGTTTCAAAAACGGATTCTAGATTCCTTAAGATACGAATAATTGGTTTACATTATGTAAAAAAGATATGTATATGTGATAATTGACTAGTTATATATGAACTAAAGCTATATAAAATGTGCCCTATTGTTGTGAATTTCGATCGGGATTTTAATAGAAGCCCTTCCATTCCGTCTGTTCTGTAACTGTGAATTGAATGAAATAAAGGTATTAAATTGAAATCAAGAAAAAGAATTCAAAGAAAGGTTCCGAACAAAAAATGGAACAACTAAAGTCATATGAATTCACAAAGGCAAGGAATTCGTAGAAAATAGGAACTAAAAAAGAGATATTGAAGTAGTTCAGATGATTCAATAATATTATTAATTGAATATTGAATTCGGAGTTCTTAGTTTGTATTAGATGAATATTAGCGATGGAATAATAATTATTAAGTTATAATTCATTGTTTGATTGTATCATTAACCATTTTTTTTTTATTTTTGTGCGAGGAACTTATCATGAATCCATTGATTTCTGCCGCTTCCGTTATTGCTGCTGGATTGGCTGTAGGGCTTGCTTCTATTGGACCTGGAGTTGGTCAAGGTACTGCTGCGGGCCAAGCTGTAGAAGGTATTGCGAGACAGCCTGAGGCGGAAGGAAAAATACGAGGTACTTTATTACTTAGTCTAGCTTTTATGGAAGCTTTAACAATTTATGGGCTGGTTGTAGCATTAGCGCTTTTATTTGCGAATCCTTTTGTTTAGTTTAATGCTAGAAATATTTTAAATACGTATAATTTTTATTATTTTATGGCCTTAGACTTGCCATTTGCTTTTTCGAATTATATCACGATTTCGCTCCTACAATTATTTATTCGTTGAGACAATAACTCCGGGAAGGACTGATTTGAGGATGAGGAATTAGCATACCGACTCGCTTTCTTCCTTCCCCTTCTTAGTCCAACAGAACCCTTTTCCATTTTAGGAAATGTTGCAACGAGGTATTTCACAATTGAGGTGGGCCTGGTACTTAATTCTAATAATTATCATTCTTATTGGGAATTTTAATTGAAACAAAAAAAATAGGGACAAAGCGATACAAAAATAACTTAGCTTTGTTCTATTTTTTTAGTCTATCTATAAAGGGAGATCCTATGCAAAATGTAACCGATTCTTTCGTTTCCTTGGGTCACTGGCCATCCGCCGGGAGTTTCGGGTTTAATACCGATATTTTAGCAACAAATCTAATAAATCTAAGTGTAGTGCTCGGTGTATTGATCTTTTTTGGAAAGGGAGTGTGTGCGAGTTGTTTATTTCAAGAATAGGCTGGATCCAACCAGATGCACTTTTTTAGTTATAACGAGGAAAGAAAGGTGCACGATCCCACGAATTACTTCTGAATAAATTAAGAAATCATATGTAAGAACCATAGCATTTCGTAATTTGTTGGTAAATCCCCTTTGCTTTGATTCTCTATCAACCAACAATGTGGGACCATTAACATGGTTAAAGTTAAACCATTTTAAGTCCAGATGCAAAATGGTACTCTTTATACCACTATTAATATGATAATACATAGATGGGTTCAAAATTGATAGTTAGAAATTTTTTCGATATATA